GCTAGTGTAGCTTAAATCAAAGCATAACACTGAAGATGTTAAGATGAATCCTAGAAAGATTCCACGGGCACAAAGGCTTGGTCCTGACTTTACTATCAGCTTTAACTCAATTTATACATGCAAGTATCCGCATCCCCGTGAGAATGCCCTCAATCCTCTACCCGAGAACGAGGAGCAGGCATCAGGCACAATTAACTTAAGCCCAAGACGCCTTGCTAAGCCACACCCCCAAGGGATTTCAGCAGTAATAAATATTAAGCCATAAGTGAAAACTTGACTTAGTTAGGGTTAAAAGGGCCGGTAAAATTCGTGCCAGCCACCGCGGTTATACGAAAGACCCTAGTTGATAAACACGGCGTAAAGGGTGGTTAAGGAAAACAAATTAATAAAGCTAAAGACCCTCTAAGCTGTCATACGCATTCCGAGAACACGAAACCCAAACACGAAAGTCGCTTTAAATACTACTACCTGACCCCACGAAAGCTAAGAAACAAACTGGGATTAGATACCCCACTATGCTTAGCTATAAACCTAGATGTATATTTACACAAACATCCGCCCGGGTACTACGAGCACAGCTTAAAACCCAAAGGACTTGGCGGTGTCTCAGACCCACCTAGAGGAGCCTGTTCTAGAACCGATAACCCCCGTTAAACCTCACCACTTCTTGTTTTCCCCGCCTATATACCGCCGTCGTCAGCTTACCCTGTGAAGGTCCAACAGTAAGCAAAATGGGCCCGCCCAAAAACGTCAGGTCGAGGTGTAGCGTACGAAGTGGGAAGAAATGGGCTACATTTTCTATACATATAGAATATTACGAATGACATACTGAAACAAATGTCTGAAGGTGGATTTAGCAGTAAAAAACAAATAGAGTGTCCTTTTGAATTAGGCTCTGAGACGCGCACACACCGCCCGTCACTCTCCCCATATTTATAATCATTCAATACATAATAAAACACATACTTACACGGGGAGGCAAGTCGTAACATGGTAAGTGTACCGGAAGGTGCACTTGGAACAATCAGGACGTGGCTGAGATAGTTAAGCATCTCCCTTACACCGAGAAGACATCCATGCAAGTTGGATCGCCCTGAGCTAAACAGCTAGCTTAAATACCAAAAATTATCTATCAACATTAAAAATCTTTATAAAACTACAACAACCCAAATTAAAACATTTTACCGCCCAAGTATGTGAGACAGAAAAGGCACTACATAAAGCTATAGAAAAAGTACCGCAAGGGAATGCTGAAAGAGAAATGAAACAAATCATTAAAGCCCCACAAAGCAGAGATTAAACCTCGTACCTTTTGCATCATGATTTAGCTAGACCTTCTGAGCAAAGAGTACTTTAGTTCAAAACCCCGAAACTACGTGAGCTACCCCGAAACAGCCTATCAATTAGGGCCAACCCGTCTCTGTGGCAAAAGAGTGGGAAGATTTCCGGGTAGAGGTGACAAACCTACCGAACCTAGTTATAGCTGGTTGCCTAAGAAATGAATAGAAGTTCAGCCTCACACTCCTTAACTCAAAAACAAATTTAAAATATACGAGACAAAGAAACATGTGAGAGTTAGTCAAAGGGGGTACAGCCCCTTTGAAATAGGACACAACCTCACCAGGAGGTTAAAGATTATATTAAATAAGATAAACCGCTCTAGTGGGCCTAAAAGCAGCCATCAAAACAGAAAGCGTTAAAGCTCTGGCGGAATAAAAATCCATTATCCAAATATATTATCTAAAACCCCTAACTTTATTAGGCCATTCCATGCCCACATGGAAGAAATACTGCTAAAATGAGTAATAAGAAAGAACCCCTTTCTCCTAGCCTACGTGTATACTAGATCGGACTAACCACTAGTAATTACCGAACCCAACCAAAGAGGGCAATGTGAACACTTAAAATACCAAGAAAACTTCACATAAAACAATCGTTAAACCTACACCGGAAGGCATATATAGGAAAGACTAAAAGAAAAGGAAGGAACTCGGCAAACACTTATAAGCCTCGCCTGTTTACCAAAAACATCGCCTCCTGCAAAAATCAACGTATAGGAGGTCTTGCCTGCCCAGTGACAAGTTAAACGGCCGCGGTATTTTGACCGTGCGAAGGTAGCGCAATCACTTGTCTTTTAAATGAAGACCTGTATGAATGGTGGAACGAGGGCTTAACTGTCTCCCCTTTCAAGTCAATGAAATTGATCTGCCCGTGCAGAAGCGGACATAAAACTACAAGACGAGAAGACCCTTTGGAGCTTAAGACTTAAGATCAACTATGTCAAGAACCTCAAACAAGATTAAACTAAATAGCAACTGATCCCTGTCTTCGGTTGGGGCGACCGCGGGAGAAAACAAAGCTCCCACGCAGACCGGGATTATATCCTAAAACTAAGAGAGACATCTCTAAGGCACAGAACTTCTGACCACAAAGATCCGGCCCTTGCGCCGATCAACGAACCAAGTTACCCTAGGGATAACAGCGCAATCCCCTTTAAGAGTCCATATCGACAAGGGGGTTTACGACCTCGATGTTGGATCAGGACATCCTAATGGTGCAGCCGCTATTAAGGGTTCGTTTGTTCAACGATTAAAGTCCTACGTGATCTGAGTTCAGACCGGAGCAATCCAGGTCAGTTTCTATCTGTAATGCCACTTTTCCTAGTACGAAAGGACCGGAAAAAGGGGGCCCATATTATTAATACGCCCCACCCCTATTTAATGCAATCAACTAAATTAAATAATGAGAGGGCACAACCCTAAATCGAGATAAGATTATTAAGATGGCAGAGCCCGGTAATTGCAAAAGGCCTAAGCCCTTTCCCCCGGAGGTTCAAATCCTCCTCTTAATTATGATAGCACTTCTAATTACTTACCTAATTAATCCTCTTGCCTATATCGTGCCCGTATTATTAGCAGTCGCCTTCCTAACCCTAATTGAACGCAAAGTACTAGGATATATGCAACTACGTAAAGGCCCAAACGTAGTAGGACCCTACGGACTCCTACAACCAATTGCAGACGGTATTAAGCTATTTATTAAAGAGCCCCTGCGCCCTTCAACATCCTCCCCCTTTCTATTCCTAGCAACACCCATATTAGCTCTTACCTTAGCCCTTACCTTATGAGCACCAATACCCATACCACATTCAATAACAGATCTAAACCTAGGCATATTATTTATCTTAGCCCTTTCAAGCTTAGCAGTCTACTCCATCCTAGGCTCAGGATGAGCCTCTAATTCAAAATATGCCTTAATCGGAGCCCTACGAGCAGTTGCCCAAACCATTTCCTATGAAATTAGTTTAGGACTAATTCTGCTATCAATTATCATCTTTACAGGAGGTTTCACCCTCCAAATATTTAATACAACCCAAGAAGCAGTATGATTACTAATTCCAGCCTGACCTCTAGCCGCCATATGATATATCTCTACCCTAGCAGAAACAAACCGAGCTCCTTTCGACCTCACAGAAGGAGAATCAGAACTCGTCTCTGGCTTCAATGTAGAATATGCCGGAGGACCCTTTGCCCTGTTCTTCCTAGCTGAATACGCCAATATCCTATTAATAAATACCCTCTCAGCTATTCTATTTCTAGGTACAACTCACAATATTATCATACCAGAAATCACCTCAGTCAACATTATAACAAAAGCTGCCCTACTCTCCATATTATTTTTATGAGTACGTGCCTCCTACCCCCGATTCCGATATGACCAGCTAATACACTTAGTATGAAAAAACTTCTTACCCCTTACACTAGCCTTAATTCTATGGCACATTGCCCTGCCCATTGCACTAACAGGCCTGCCACCCCAATTATAGCCGGAGCTGTGCCCGAATGCCCAAGGACCACTTTGATAGAGTGAATCATGGAGGTTAAAATCCCCCCAGCTCCTTAGAAAGAAGGGACTCGAACCCATATTATGGAGATCAAAACTCCAAGTGTTCCCATTACACCACTTCCTAGTAAGATCAGCTAAATCAAGCTTTTGGGCCCATACCCCAAAAATGTAGGTTAAAATCCTTCTCTTACCAATGAGCCCTTACATTATTATAATTTTATTATCCAGCCTGGGCCTAGGCACAGCCCTAACATTTATAAGCTCCCATTGACTACTAGCTTGGATAGGACTTGAAATTAATACACTAGCAATTTTACCACTTATAGCCCAACATCATCACCCACGGGCAGTAGAAGCAACCACTAAATATTTCCTAGCACAAGCAGCTGCAGCAGCAACCATTTTATTTGCCAGCACTATTAATGCCTGAGCAACAGGAGAATGAAACATCAATTGCTTAACCCACCCTGTCGCAACCGCACTCGCCACAATAGCCCTAGCACTAAAAGTAGGCCTAGCCCCAATACATTTCTGAATGCCTCCCGTAATACAAGGACTAGACCTTACAACAGGACTTATCATGGCCACCTGGCAAAAACTGGCCCCCTTCGCCTTAATTATCCAAATAGCATCATTCACGCACCCTCAACTACTAACAATCCTAGGACTCATATCAGTATTTATTGGAGGATGAGGAGGCCTAAATCAAACTCAGCTACGAAAAATTCTAGCCTATTCATCAATTGCCCACCTTGGATGAATAATTATAATTGTACAACTAAAACCACAACTAACTATCCTAACATTATCCCTATATATTATTATAACAATAGCAACTTTCTTAACATTTAAACTAATAAATGCCACAAAAATCAACACACTAGCAACAAGCTGGGCTAAAACTCCAATCCTAACAGCAACTGCTACCCTCGCTTTACTATCATTAGGAGGCCTCCCCCCACTAACAGGATTTATACCAAAATGACTGATTCTACAAGAACTCACCATACAAGGCTTACCCTTAACCGCAACAGTAATAGCCCTAAGTGCACTACTAAGCCTATATTTTTATCTACGACTGTGCTACTCCATAACCCTTACCATAGCCCCAAATACAAATAATTCACTAACCCCCTGACGAATACAAAACACACAAAATAAAATCCTACTAGCTACTACAATAACTGCAACCCTTATACTACTGCCCCTAGCCCCCCTCGCCCAAATATTAGTTAACTAGAGACTTAGGATAACATAAGACCAAAAGCCTTCAAAGCTTTAAGTAGGAGTTAAAATCTCCTAGTCCCTGCCTAAGGCTTGCGGGACTCTATCCCACATCTTCTGAATGCAACTCAGACACTTTAATTAAGCTAAAGCCTTACTAGATGAGAAGGCCTCGATCCTACAAACTCCTAGTTAACAGCTAGACGCTCAAGCCAGCGAGCATTCATCTACTTTCCCCGCCTCCCTTTAAAAAAGGCGGGGAAAGCCCCGGCAGGCAATTAGCCTGCATCTTCGGATTTGCAATCCGATGTGTTATACACCACAAGACTTGATAGGAAAAGGACTTAAACCTTTGTACATGGAGCTACAATCCACCGCCTAAACCCTCGGCCATCCTACCTGTGACAATCACACGCTGATTCTTCTCAACTAATCATAAAGACATTGGTACCCTCTACTTAGTATTTGGTGCTTGAGCCGGAATAGTTGGTACAGCCCTTAGCCTGCTAATTCGGGCTGAGCTAGCCCAACCCGGGGCCCTTCTAGGGGATGACCAGATTTACAACGTTATTGTTACTGCTCATGCCTTCATCATAATTTTCTTTATAGTAATACCAATCATAATCGGAGGCTTTGGTAACTGACTTGTGCCACTAATAATTGGAGCACCAGATATAGCATTCCCACGAATAAATAATATAAGTTTCTGACTACTTCCCCCATCTTTCCTACTGCTATTAGCTTCTTCCGGAGTTGAAGCCGGGGCAGGTACAGGATGAACTGTTTATCCCCCTCTTGCCGGAAATCTCGCACACGCCGGGGCTTCTGTAGACTTAACCATCTTTTCTCTCCACCTCGCAGGTGTATCCTCTATTCTAGGAGCCATTAATTTCATCACAACCATTATTAACATAAAACCCCCTGCTATCTCCCAATATCAAACCCCTCTATTCGTTTGAGCCGTTCTAATTACAGCTGTACTTCTACTATTATCCCTACCCGTTCTGGCTGCTGGCATTACAATACTCCTAACAGACCGTAACCTTAATACAACATTCTTTGACCCAGCCGGAGGAGGAGATCCTATCCTTTATCAACATTTATTTTGATTCTTTGGCCACCCAGAAGTATACATTTTAATTCTTCCAGGCTTTGGAATAATTTCTCACATCGTAGCCTACTACTCTGGGAAAAAAGAACCCTTTGGATATATAGGAATAGTTTGAGCTATAATAGCCATCGGATTATTAGGTTTTATCGTATGAGCCCATCACATATTTACAGTAGGAATGGACGTAGACACTCGAGCATACTTTACATCCGCAACAATAATTATCGCAATCCCAACAGGTGTAAAAGTATTCAGCTGACTTGCTACTCTGCATGGAGGATCCATCAAATGAGAAACCCCTTTATTATGGGCCCTTGGCTTTATCTTCCTATTTACTGTAGGAGGGCTCACAGGAATCGTATTAGCCAACTCATCCTTAGACATTGTACTTCATGACACATATTATGTAGTAGCCCACTTTCATTATGTCCTATCAATAGGAGCTGTATTTGCCATTATAGGAGCCTTTGTACACTGATTCCCTCTATTCACAGGTTACACAATACATGACACCTGAACAAAAATTCACTTCGGAACAATATTTGTAGGAGTTAACCTCACCTTCTTCCCCCAACATTTCCTAGGCTTGGCCGGAATGCCACGACGATATTCAGACTACCCAGACGCCTACTCACTATGAAACATTATTTCATCCATTGGCTCTATAGTCTCTCTAGTGGCAGTCGTAATATTTCTTTATATTTTATGAGAAGCCTTTACTGCCAAACGAGAAGTAATGTCCGTCGAATTAACCTCCACAAACGTAGAATGATTACACGGATGTCCTCCGCCTTACCATACATTTGAAGAACCAGCATTCGTACAAGTACGAACAAATTAACGAGAAAGGAAGGAATCGAACCCCCATAAACTAGTTTCAAGCCAGTCACATAACCACTCTGTCACTTTCTTCTATAAGATGCTAGTAAAAAAGAACATTACACTGCCTTGTCAAGGCAAAATTGTAGGTTAAAATCCTGCGCATCTTAAGCTTAACAGCTTAATGGCACATCCCTCACAATTAGGATTCCAAGACGCGGCCTCCCCTGTAATAGAAGAACTTCTCCACTTCCACGACCATGCCTTAATAATCGTTTTTCTAATTAGCACCTTAGTACTATATATTATTGTTGTAATAGTTACCACCAAACTTACCAACAAATACATCTTAGATTCTCAAGAAATTGAAATTGTATGAACAATTCTACCTGCTGTAATCCTAATTCTGATTGCTCTCCCATCCCTTCGAATTCTTTATCTAATAGATGAAGTAAATGATCCTCATTTAACCGTAAAAGCCATAGGACACCAATGATACTGAAGCTATGAGTATACAGATTATGAAAATCTAGCTTTCGACTCATATATAATCCCAACACAAGACCTAATCCCAGGCCAATTCCGATTACTTGAAACCGACCATCGAATAGTAATTCCAATAGAATCTCCAATTCGAGTACTAGTATCAGCTGAAGACGTATTACACTCCTGAGCTGTCCCCGCACTAGGAATTAAAATAGACGCCGTACCAGGACGATTAAACCAAACATCCTTTATTACCTCCCGCCCAGGAGTATTCTACGGTCAATGTTCTGAAATTTGCGGGGCCAACCACAGCTTTATACCAATTGTTGTAGAAGCCGTTCCTCTAGAACATTTTGAAAATTGATCCTCCCTTATGCTTGAAGACGCCTCACTAAGAAGCTAAATAGGGTTTAGCGTTAGCCTTTTAAGCTAAAGATTGGTGCTCCCCAACCACCCTTAGTGATATGCCACAATTAAACCCCGCCCCATGATTTGCAATCCTTGTGTTCTCATGACTAATTTTTCTAACAGTAATTCCTCATAAAGTACTAAACCACACATTTACAAATGAAGTCACAGCGCTAAGCGCCGAAACCCTTAAATCAAACACCTGAAACTGACCATGGCACTAAACCTATTTGATCAATTTATAAGCCCCACACACTTGGGAATTCCCCTAATTGCTATTGCACTTACCTTACCTTGAATCCTAGTGCCCACCCCCACTAATCGTTATCAAAACAACCGTTTAGTATCTCTTCAAAGCTGATTTATTAAAACATTTACACAACAACTACTACTCCCTATCAATCAAGCAGGTCACAAATGAGCAATAATTCTAGCCTCATTAATAATCTTCATTTTAACACTCAATGTCCTAGGTCTACTCCCTTACACTTTTACACCAACAACCCAGCTATCATTAAACATAGGCCTAGCTGTCCCACTTTGACTAGCAACCGTAATTATTGGACTACGAAATCAACCAACAGCAGCACTAGGCCATCTCCTACCAGAAGGTACTCCAGTTCCATTAATTCCCGTCCTAATCATTATCGAAACAATCAGTCTATTTATTCGACCATTAGCACTAGGAGTACGACTAACAGCTAACCTCACAGCCGGCCACCTATTAATCCAGCTAATTTCAACCGCCACTATTACACTAATGCCTATAATAACAACAGTAGCCACACTCACCGCCATCCTATTAGTACTACTAACACTACTAGAAGTAGCGGTAGCCGTAATTCAAGCTTATGTGTTTGTTCTCTTATTAAGCTTATACCTACAAGAAAATGTCTAATGGCCCACCAAGCACATGCATATCATATGGTCGATCCTAGCCCATGGCCCTTAACCGGCGCAGTAGCTGCTCTCCTAATAACATCAGGCCTAGCAATCTGATTCCACTTTCACTCAACAACCTTAATAACATTAGGTCTAGTACTATTACTCCTCACCATATACCAATGATGACGAGATATTGTACGAGAAGGCACCTTCCAAGGACACCATACACCTCCTGTACAAAAAGGCCTGCGATATGGTATAATCCTTTTCATTACATCAGAAGTTTTCTTCTTCCTAGGATTTTTCTGAGCATTTTATCACTCCAGTCTTGCCCCCACACCAGAACTTGGAGGATGTTGACCACCCACTGGAATTACAACCTTAGACCCCTTTGAAGTCCCACTACTCAACACCGCTGTCTTACTAGCATCTGGCGTAACTGTCACATGAGCCCACCACAGCCTAATAGAAGGAGAACGCAAACAAGCTATCCAATCCCTCGCCCTCACAATCCTACTAGGCCTATACTTCACCGCTCTCCAAGCTATAGAATATTACGAAGCCCCTTTCACTATTGCAGATGGGGTATATGGTTCAACATTCTTCGTAGCAACGGGCTTCCATGGACTCCATGTTATTATTGGCTCATCTTTCCTAGCTGTCTGTTTCTTACGACAAATCCAGTATCATTTTACATCAGAACACCACTTTGGATTCGAAGCAGCTGCCTGATATTGACACTTCGTAGATGTTGTATGATTATTCCTATATGTCTCTATTTACTGATGAGGCTCATATCTTTCTAGTATTTCAAAGTTAGTACGAGTGACTTCCAATCACCTAGTCTTGGTTAAAATCCAAGGAAAGATAATGAATCTAATTATAGTTATAATAGCTATCTCCACAGCCCTTTCAATAATTCTAGCCCTTGTATCATTCTGACTGCCTCAGATAAATCCTGACACAGAAAAACTATCCCCATACGAGTGTGGCTTCGATCCCCTTGGATCAGCACGCCTACCTTTTTCCCTACGATTCTTCCTAATTGCTATCCTATTTCTACTATTTGATCTAGAAATCGCTCTCCTACTACCACTGCCCTGAGGAAACCAACTACCAGACCCCTCATATACTCTCCTATGAGCCGCAACTGTACTAATTCTACTTACATTAGGCCTAATTTATGAATGAATTCAAGGAGGCCTAGAATGAGCTGAATAGGGAATTAGTCCAAACATAAGACCTCTGATTTCGGCTTAGAAAACCACGGTTAAAATCCGTGATTCCCTTATGACACCCGTATACTTTACCTTTACCTCAGCATTTACCCTCGGGCTAACAGGCCTAGCATTCCACCGTAATCACTTAATATCAGCATTACTCTGCTTAGAAGGAATAATACTATCATTATTCCTAGCCCTAGCCCTTTGAATGCTACAACTAGAAGCTACCGCCTTCTCCGCCGCACCTATTCTACTACTAGCTTTTTCAGCCTGCGAAGCTAGCGCAGGTCTGGCATTATTAGTTGCTACAGCCCGAACCCACGGAACAGATCGCCTACAAGCCCTAAACCTACTACAATGCTAAAAATCCTAATCCCTACAATTATACTATTCCCCACGATCTGAATTGCCTCTCCAAAATGACTATGGACCACTACAACCTTCCAAAGTTTTACTATTGCCCTAATTAGCCTTACCTGACTAAAATACTCTTCAGAAGCAGGATGAACCTCATCCAACCTTTATATAGGCACAGACCCATTATCAACCCCCTTACTAGTCCTTACTTGCTGACTACTTCCTCTTATAATTCTCGCCAGCCAAAATCATGTCAAAACAGAACCCATTAATCGTCAACGAACCTATATTACACTATTAACCTCCCTACAAATATTTTTAATCATAGCATTTGGAGCCACCGAGATTATTATATTCTATATCATATTTGAAGCAACCCTAATCCCAACATTAATCATTATTACTCGATGAGGAAATCAAGCCGAACGACTAAGTGCAGGAACTTATTTTCTATTTTACACCCTAACCGGCTCCCTCCCCCTACTAGTGGCCCTCCTACTATTACATACTGACGTAGGAACTCTCTCAATAATAACCATTCAATACTCCCAACCTATAAATCTTCACACATGAGGAGATAAAATCTGATGAGCTGGCTGTTTAATCGCATTTCTAGTAAAAATACCATTATATGGTATCCACTTATGGCTACCAAAAGCTCACGTAGAAGCCCCTGTAGCAGGCTCAATAGTACTAGCAGCAATTTTATTAAAACTAGGAGGGTATGGTATAATACGAATAATAATTATCCTAGACCCCCTATCAAAAGACCTAGTATATCCTATTATCGCTTTAGCCCTTTGAGGCGTAATTATAACAGGCTCTATTTGCCTACGACAAACAGATCTTAAATCACTAATCGCCTATTCATCTGTAAGCCATATAGGACTAGTAGCAGGAGGTATTCTAATTCAAACACCATGAGGTTTTACCGGAGCCTTAGTATTAATAATTGCCCATGGCTTAGTGTCTTCTGCCTTGTTCTGCCTAGCTAATACCACCTACGAACGAACCCACAGCCGAACAATACTATTAGCCCGAGGTATACAAATTCTTTTCCCACTAGCAGCCACTTGATGATTCATCGCCAACTTAGCAAATCTAGCACTACCCCCTCTCCCTAACCTACTAGGAGAACTAATAATTATCACAACAATATTTAACTGATCCCCTTGAACCCTTATCCTAACAGGAGCAGGAACCCTTATTACTGCAGCCTACTCATTATACCTATTCTTAATAACACAACGAGGACCCCTCCCACAGCATATCATTAACCTACAACCTTTTCACACACGAGAACACTTATTAATAACACTACACCTTCTACCCGTTATCCTCCTTATTACAAAACCCGAAATCATATGGGGCTGATGATACTGTAGATATAGTTTAACACAAAACATTAGATTGTGGTTCTAAAAATAGAGGTTAAATTCCTCTTATCCACCGAAAGAGGCCAGAAGCAATAAGGACTGCTAATCCCTATCACCATGGTTAAACTCCATGGCTCATTCAAACGCTTCTAAAGGATAATAGTCCATCCGTTGGTCTTAGGAACCAAAAACTCTTGGTGCAACTCCAAGTAGCAGCTATGGTAAACACTATTATAATTACTACTCTCCTATTAACCCTAACAATCCTTATTTGGCCCCTCACTATAACACTTAACCCACAACCTTTAAAACAAGATTGAGCCCTTAAATATGTCAAAACAGCAGTAAGCACCGCATTCTTCATTAACATCATTCCCTTGCTCATTTTTTTAGACCAAGGAACAGAAACTATTATTACTACATGAAACTGAATAAACATTTCAAGCTTCGACATTAATATTAGCTTTAAATTCGACCACTACTCACTAATTTTCACCCCAGTAGCCCTGTACGTTACATGATCAATTCTAGAGTTTGCATCATGATATATACACTCCGACCCTTATCTAAATCGATTCTTTAAGTACTTACTATTATTCCTAGTAGCAATAATCACCTTAGTTACTGCCAACAACATATTCCAACTGTTCATCGGCTGAGAAGGAGTAGGAATTATGTCCTTCCTACTAATTGGTTGATGACACGGCCGAGCCGACGCCAACACAGCAGCCCTACAAGCAGTTATTTATAATCGAGTCGGAGATGTAGGCTTAATCCTAGCCATAGCCTGAATTGCAATAAACTTCAACTCCTGAGAAATCCCACAGATCTTTCTTTTATCTAAAAACTTCGACATAACCCTGCCCTTGATAGGAATTATTCTAGCTGCTACCGGAAAATCTGCACAATTTGGCTTACACCCTTGACTACCTTCCGCCATAGAAGGCCCAACCCCAGTATCAGCGCTACTACACTCAAGCACTATAGTAGTTGCAGGTATTTTCTTACTAATCCGACTTCATCCCCTAATAGAAAATAATCAATTAGCACTAACCACCTGCCTATGCCTAGGTGCCCTAACAACTCTCTTCACCGCCACCTGTGCTCTCACCCAAAATGACATCAAAAAAATTGTAGCATTCTCAACATCCAGTCAACTAGGTTTAATAATAGTTACCATTGGACTCAACCAACCCCAACTAGCCTTCCTACACATCTGTACCCACGCCTTCTTCAAGGCCATACTCTTCCTATGTTCAGGATCCATCATTCACAGCCTCAATGATGAACAAGACATCCGAAAAATAGGAGGTTTACACAAACTCATACCATTCACCTCCTCTTGTCTCATTATTGGAAGCCTCGCCCTTACAGGAATACCCTTCCTAGCAGGGTTCTTCTCAAAAGACGCAATTATTGAAGCCCTCAACACCTCCCACTTAAACGCCTGAGCCCTAACTCTAACACTAATCGCCACATCCTTTACAGCAGTCTACAGCCTACGAGTCATTTTCTTTGTAACTATAGGCTCACCTCGATTCACAACTCTATCCCCAATTAATGAAAACTACCAAACACTAACTGCTCCTATCGAACGCCTAGCCTGAGGAAGCATTATTGCAGGCCTAATCCTTACCTTAAATTTCCTACCATCAAAAACCCCTACCATAACAATACCACCCTCTCTTAAACTAGCCGCATTACTAGTCACAATCACAGGTCTTATTATTGCACTAGCCCTAGCCACAGCAACCACCAAACAAATTAAAACCTCTCCCTCACTATTACTACACAACTTCTCCAACATACTAGGATTCTTCCCACCTATTATCCACCGAATTATGCCCAAGCTAAACCTATTACTTGGTAAACAAGCAACTAAATTCGACCGACAATGACTAGAAATTGGGCCAAAAGGCCTACACCCGACACACCACTATATCTCCGCATTTTTTGACAAAACTAACACCAACATCATTAAAGTCTACCTAACCTCCTATTTAATCTCAATCGCCCTAGCCATTGCCCTCTTATCCACATTTTAAACTGCTCGAAGCGCTCCACGACTTAAACCACGCGTTAGCTCTAATACTACAAAAAGACATAATAACAGAACTCATGCACAAACAACTAACATCCCACCCCCAACAGAATATATTAAAGAAACTCCACCTACATCCCCCCGCACCATAAAAAATTCTTTAAACTCATCCACAACAACTCAACCCCCATAAGCACTTCAAAATCACCACCCCGCTATTCCCACTCCAAATATATACATTAATACATAAGCTTTTACCGAACCCGCTCCCCATGTTTCAGGAAAAGGCTCAGAAGCTAAAGCCGCTGAATAAGCAAACACTACCAACATACCCCCCAAATAAATTAAAAATAACATTAAACCAATTAATGACCCACCATGCCCTACCAAAATCACACATCCAACCCCAGCTGCCATTGCCAGCCCTAAAGCCGCAAAATAAGGTGCAGGATTAGAAGCAACTCCCACCAAACCCACCACCAAACTCAATAAAAGAAGATCAAGAAAATACATCATAATTCTCACCAGGATTTTAACCAGGACTAATGACTTGAAAAACCACCGTTGTAATTCAACTATAAGAACTTATGGTCATCCGAAAAACACACCCCCTATTCAAAATTGTTAACGACGCATTAATTGATCTCCCCGCCCCATCCAACATTTCTGCATGATGAAATTTTGGTTCCCTATTACTACTATGCCTAATAATACAAATTATAACAGGATTATTCCTAGCCATACATTATACATCAGATATCTCAACCGCATTTTCATCCGTAGCCCACATCTGCCGAGACGTAAACTACGGATGAATTATCCGCAACCTCCACGCAAACGGAGCCTCCTTCTTCTTTATTTGCATTTACCTGCACATCGGACGGGGATTATACTACGGCTCCTATTTATATAAAGAAACCTGAAATATTGGAGTAATCTTACTACTTCTTGTGATAATAACAGCATTTGTTGGATATGTCCTACCATGAGGCCAAATATCTTTCTGAGGAGCAACAGTAATCACAAACCTACTTTCAGCAGTACCCTATATAGGAGACATACTTGTACAATGAATCTGAGGTGGATTTTCAGTAGACAACGCAACACTAACACGATTCTTCGCATTTCACTTTCTACTTCCATTCGCAGTTGTAGCAGCCACACTTCTACACGCCCTCTTCTTACATGAAACCGGCTCAAACAACCCACTAGGCTTAAACTCCGACGCAGACAAAATTTCCTTCCATCCATACTTCTCCTATAAAGACATTCTAGGATTCATTCTCCTCCTAACAGCCCTCGCATCCCTAGCACTTTTCTCACCTAATCTGCTAGGAGACCCAGAAAACTTCACCCCAGCTAATCCCTTAGTAACCCCTCCTCACATCAAGCCAGAATGGTACTTTCTATTTGCATACGCTATCCTACGCTCCATCCCAAACAAACTAGGAGGAGTCCTTGCCCTACTATTCTCAATCCTAGTACTTATAGTTGTACCCCTACTACATACATCCAAACAACAAGGTCTCACCTTCCGCCCTATCGCCCAATTTATATTCTGAGTACTAGTAGCAGACGTAATAATCCTCACCTGAATTGGAGGAATACCAGTCGAACACCCATTTATTATCATTGGACAAATTGCCTCCGTCCTATACTTCTCATTATTCCTAATCCTAAACCCTCTAACGGGCTGATTGGAAAATAAACTTCTAAACCTTCAATGCCCTAGTAGCTTAGCCATTAAAGCGCCGGTCTTGTAATCCGGAGATCGAAGGTTAAAATCCTTCCTAGTGCCAGAAAAGAGAGATTTTAACTCCCACCCCTAACTCCCAAAGCTAGGATTCTAAACTAAACTATTTTCTGTTAACAGTATGTCCCGACATACATTAATTTACTATGGTATAGTACATAATATGCATAATACAACCCTATGCTTTAGTACATATTATGCATGATTTTACATAATGACCTAAAATCATTAAATTAAGTCGGCCATACAAATTATCTAGCACTTTCCTACATCAACTAATCACATAACCACTACATACATATGCCACCTATTGAAGTTCCACAAGAACTCCCGTTGACCGGAAGAAATTGCCTACCTCAAATAACTGCACGTTCCAATAATTCCTATGTTTGACCAACAGTTCTTTTACCTAAACCTTATTAATGTAGTAAGAAACCACCAACCCTATATACCTTAATGTACGAGCTCCTTGATAGGGTCAGGGACAAAACTTGTGGGGGTTTCACAACCTGCACTATTACTGGCATCTGGTTCCTATTTCAGGGCCATTCGTTTCCAGCACCCACTTACTGTGAATTATCCTGGCATAAGTTATTGGTGGGACTTCTTTATAGCACAAACTCCCCAAGCAAAGCGTTCATTTAAAGGCATTTAATTCTTTTTTTGGGGTCACTTTCACCTGGCATATTTCATGCATCAATCCTAACTGGTCCCATCAGGGGAGTCCATTTCCTTGCTTAAGTTGATAATTTATGTATGCCTTAATGACATAATTCTAAAGATCCACATACGTGTATTTCACGTGCATACCTTTATCCTTTACTCCTCATATTACTCTAAGACTGCCCCCCTCCTCGCGCGCGATAAACCCCCCTACCCCCTAATGCCGGACAAGTCCTAAGTTATCCTGTTAAACCCCTAAACCAGGTTAGGCCCGATTGGCATCATCAACTAGTTGTGATATGTGTTGATATATAGTGTTACAAATTTGAATTATATTATATA